TCTCTGTTGAGATGACAGACCCATTCTCTGTACTATCAATAGGATCAATTATAACAAGTCACACACTCATATTCCGGAAATACCGAAACAAATAAATTCCGCGGTCGAACTACCAGAATGCCCTATAAAAATCCTAAGTAATTCCTGAAAAGCCAGGACTTCATGGTTCTTATGGACCTAATTCATTGAAATCCCGTCCAGTAAAACGGAAGAATTATAAATCTCTAAAATAATACACAGGAATACCGCAAATAAAGCCATTGCGACACCCATCAAAGGGGTAGTTCCCCACCCAGGAGCTACTTTACCATATTCCGAATTCAGCGGTTTCAATAAAGCTCCTACATTTGTTCGTCTTGGACCAGATCTAGAACTAGCCTCAACAGTTTGTGTAGCCATAAATACTCTTGCATTGGTTGAGATCTGTTGACTTTGTATACCATTCCGTTGTAAATAAACGATCTTATCATAGATCCATTGTGGTCTTGAAATTATATAATAATGGAAACAGCAACCCTAGTCGCCATCTTTATATCTGGTTCACTTGTAAGTTTTACCGGGTACGCCTTATATACCGCTTTTGGGCAACCCTCTCAACAACTAAGAGATCCATTCGAGGAACACGGGGACTAGTTGAAGTAATGTAATGAGCCTCCCTATAGGGAGGCTCATTACATTACTTCAATCGAGATAATGAAAAATTATTTCTTAGTCGGAACCTTAGGTGGTTCTCGAAAAAAGATAGCGAAAAAAATAATCCCTAGAGTCGAGACTAAGAGGAATGTATAAACCAATGCTTCCATAGATTCGATCGTGGTTTACAATTATAGCTTCCACACCTGTTCATTTGGGATCAGCTCCCAGATAAGATAAAGAAAGGACAAGAATCAAAGAAAAAACGGCGATTCAAATCAAGATTTCTGCAGTACCTTATGTTATGTTAAATCACAAAAAGAAAAGAAAATAGGAAGGATAGGGTCGAACGAAATCAGAGCAATGTTGTCTCAGACTACCTGTCTCCTTGTAGTTGGATCTCCAAGTTTTTGGAATGCTCCAAATTCCACTTGAGAATCCAAATCTGGGTCAATACCAGCAAAAACATCTCTGAACAAAGTTCTAGCACCATGCCAAATGTGTCCGAAAAAAAAGAGCAAAGCAAATGAGGCATGCCCAAAAGTGAACCAACCCCTTGGACTGCTACGAAAAACACCATCGGATTTCAAAGTAGCACGATCTAATTCAAAAATCTCGCCTAATTGAGCACGTCTAGCGTATTTTTTCACAGTAGCAGGATCGCTATAACTGACTCCATTCAGTTCACCGCCATAGAACTCAACAGTTACACCTACCTGTTCGACACTATACTTGGATTCTGCTCGTCTAAAAGGAACATCGGCTCTCACAATTCCGTCTCCGTCTACCAAAACTACCGGAAATGTTTCAAAAAAAGTAGGCATGCGACGTACAAAAAGCTCATGGCCTTCCTTATCTCTAAAGATAGGATGTCCTAACCACCCAACGGCTATTCCATCCCCGCTGTCCATTGAACCCGCTCGGAATAATCCCCCCTTTGCTGGATTATTCCCGATGTAATCATAAAAAGCCAATTTTTCGGGAATTTTAGACCAAGCTTCTGATACACTCTGATTTTCGGCTAGCCCGGCGCTAACCCTGCGATATATTTCTTGCTGGAAATATCCTTGGTCCCATTGATAACGAGTAGGACCAAATAATTCGATCGGGGTTGTTGCTGAACCATACCACATAGTTCCGGCAACAACGAAAGCTGCAAAAAAGACAGCAGCGATACTACTGGAAAGGACAGTTTCAATATTACCCATACGTAATCCTTTGTATAGACGTTGAGGCGGGCGGACACTAAGATGGAAGAGGCCCGCTAATATGCCTAAGGTACCTGCTGCAATATGATGAGAGGCTATTCCTCCCGGAACAAAAGGATCAAAACCTTCTACACCCCACGCGGGATTTACAGATTGTACTTTTCCAGTCAATCCATAAGGATCGGACACCCATATTCCAGGACCATACAAGCCTGTTACATGAAATGCGCCAAACCCAAAGCAAGCGACCCCTGAGAGAAATAAATGAATTCCAAAGATCTTGGGCAAATCCAAAGAAGGTTTTCCTGTACGTTCATCACAGAAAATTTCTAGATCCCAATATACCCAATGCCAGATAGCTGCCAAGAAGCACAAGCCAGAAAACAAAATATGTGCCCCGGCCACACCTTCGTAACTCCAAATACCCGGATTCGTTATAGTCCCTCCTGTGATACTCCAACCGCCCCAGGAATTCGTTATTCCTAAACGAGTCATGAAAGGTATAACGAACATACCTTGTCTCCACATTGGATCAAGAACTGGGTCAGAGGGATCAAAAACGGCTAATTCGTATAGAGCCATTGAACCGGCCCAACCAGAAACTAGAGCTGTATGCATTATATGGACAGAAAGTAACCGGCCGGGATCATTCAATACAACAGTATGAACACGATACCAAGGCAAACCCATGGAAATACCCCTTTATCAAAGAAAAATAGATACTATGTTACTTTATCGCATTGGAAAAGACTCTGCTTATGCTATGGGCTTCTCCTTTTCAATTGATTATCTCGGAGCAAGGGTGCATTTATATTGCATTCCGTTGGTAATAACAGAACAATTCTGTTCGTAGGAACAAAGAGAAGCAAATCTATTCTATACCCGATAAGTACCAATACGCAATGGGGGATGGGTCCCATTTTATATGAGTGAATTATGGATACTTGTTCATGATTTGAACATCCCAGCTCATTCATAATAATTTTTTTATGCATTCCGTCTTCTTCGATTAACTTTCCAATCTATGGATAAAACCCGAAAACATAAAAATTTCATATTATGCAAAAAAAGAAAATCCATTGTTACGTTTCCACATTAAAGTTAAATTTTAGTACTTAAAACCCTTTTTCTTTCATTTAATGCCTATTGGTGTTCCAAAAGTACCTTTTCGGATTCCTGGAGAGGAAGATTCGGTTTGGGTTGACGTATAGTGCGACTTGTCAGACATATTGGGTCATATGGTATTTCCCCGTTTTCTCCCCCGATCGAGATATCCTCTGTTTCACCCAAGAAAGATTGATTGAACCATCAATAATTTGAAGCGTGAAGTAAAATTAGAGCAATTTATGTGGGGGATCAATATGAATTTTTCAATTAGAAGAATTTATGGTTGGCTTGGTTGGACCAATAAAATGAAGTATCCAGGCTCCGTTCAAAAAACCCAATTGGTAAAATATGTATGATTACCTTTTGTATCATAAAGAATTCCTATATTATACCAGCGACCTCAAACCGCCAATCAATCGCTGGAGTCATTATACTATTCCAGTGATTGGTGGAAGCGGAAGACAATAAAACGAATAAAAAATAAGTAGTAGCAAACAAAAGAAGCGGTATTGGGATCATTTGTCCTATATGTGCAAATAGAGGTCGGGTAAATCTTTCCCCGGAGTAGAGCATAAACCTAAACGAATTGAATAGGCCCATTCCGGAACAAGAAAATTTCATCCTAATTTGAATTTCGATGAAACAATATATCAATGAGGGTAAATTGAGTGAATTCGCTTTTAGGGGTAAGTGAGTAAAAACCCCGCTTTCTTGAAAAAAAGAAGAAAAAGTCCCTTCATTAGGAGTTAGAAAAATCCTCTTATGAAAAAAGGGAAAATAAAGGGGGCTGGAATCGACACATTGATTCTTTTTTTGAACCGTATGCATCTAAAGGTGCGTGTACGGTCCCTAAGGGATACAATTTTGTCCTAATCAACCGACTTTATCGAGAAAGAATACTTTTTTTAGGCCAACAAGTTGATAGCGAAATAGCAAATCAACTTATGGGTCTCATGATATATCTCACTATAGAGGATGATACCAAAGATGTTTATTTGTTTATAAACTCCCCCGGTGGGTGGGTAACACCCGGAATAGCTATGTACGATACTATGCAATTTGTGCAACCAGATGTACATACAATATGCATGGGATTAGCCGCTTCAATGGGGTCTTTCGTCCTCGTCGGAGGAGAAATTACCAAACGTCTAGCATTCCCTCACGCTTGGCGCCAATGAGTTTTTTATTTGAGAGAAAAAAGAAGACTATGCCTTCGCCAGATAAAATATGAAGAATTAAGTAATAATAGCATGGCACTTCGAGTTCGATATGAGCAAACCATCATTGTTCTTTTATAACATGAGATTCCGTATCGAGAGAGTAGTATGAGACAAAAGTAATTTCTGATTTGATTTTATCTATCGGGGTTCGATTTCAGCGTCACAAACTTTTTTGTTTTCACATCACACATCCGAGGGCTCTTTCCCATATTTCTGTTACGAAAGAGTATAAAAATGAAAAAACATACACCAGGTTATCCTTTCCCTATTTGATCGGATCAAAAAGAAACTTTGGGATTGCTGAATTACAGACAAGATAAATATATAAAGCAACGGAACCATCATAGTATTTTTTAACTCTCCCGAAAGAAAGGGTGGTAAATGGACCATTTACCGATCTGGGTCTGATAGATCCTCTACTTTAGGTAAAAGTAGATTCCATTCTAGAGCCGTATGCAACGCGCAAAAAATGCCTGTACGGTTCTTCAATTCTATTTTTTCTTGTCTCTTTCTTTCGATCATGTGAGATCGAGGAAGCATTCATTATATTATATCATCAGGGTAATGATCCACCAACCTGCTAGCTCTTTTTATGAGGCACAAACAGGAGAATTTGTCCTGGAAGCGGAAGAACTGCTGAAACTTCGCGAAACCATAACAAGGGTTTATGTACAAAGAACGGGCAATCCATTATGGGTTGTCTCCGAAGACATGGAAAGGGACGTTTTTATGTCAGCAACAGAAGCCCAAGCTCATGGAATTGTTGATCTTGTAGCGGTCGAAAATACGGGGGACTTCACGTAAATCTGCGATTCCATTCCATTTCGAACCATAATTCAATGAGCTGTGTTATTTCATATTTTATTTTCTTGCCGAGGTAAACAGTGGTAGTGGTAAAATATGAAATAAAACAAGAGGAATTCATAATCCTCCGGTTAGGGTCGATCTAAACCAGCCCATTCTGTATATGATCCAGCATGCCAACTATTAAACAACTTATTAGAAACACAAGACAGCCAATCAGAAATGTCACAAAATCCCCCGCCCTTCGGGGATGTCCTCAGCGTCGAGGAACATGTACTAGGGTGTATGTGCGACTCGTTCAGATCATGAACTGGAGAAAGGAAAAGGATACCTTTTTTGACAGTATCAATGATCGGTACCAATGAATAGGAATGGAAAAACAAACCCCATATCACTATTGAAAAAGGACCTCTATTGTTTATGAAATTTATGGTTTCCTTTGGTAGAAACCCAATCATCTCAACTGGAGATGAGAAGCAACTCCCCATTGGTAGCAAATGGTTATCCATTAAGCGGGGGAATGAAATGGTATTTAAGAAGCAGAAAGATTATGCTCCCATTCTTGCAAAAACGGACTAACAGGGTCAGCTACCTAACCAACCTTCATAATGAAATGCCGTTACTGTATGGGTGGATCTAGTAGTGAAAAGACCTATTACTGGATAATTCATGGGTAGAGCCAAAGAGTGTGAACTGTACAAGTTACTAAATAGGTAAGAGGCTCCGGTGTATAGAAAGGACCTCACCGTTTAAACAGTAACCATAGAAACGATGGAACCCACAATTTCTTATTTTTTATTTACTTTTTTTGATACCGAGTATCGATAAAATTTCTTATTTCGAGGTGAAATGAAATGCCTCAAAAAAATCGTGGTTGGGAAGGTCATAGTAGCAAAAGCCATTGGAATTTTTATTTTATACATCGGAAGAATCAGTTTTGTTATTAATAGACCAGGGGGGTAAAAGAATGACTGAAAGAAAAGAAATCAATTAGTTATTCATCAAAGTTTCATTTGATTCAATGACCAGAATTAAACGAGGATATATAGCTCGGAGACGTAGAAAAAAAATTTGTTTATTTGCATCAACCTTTCGAGGGGCGCATTCAAGACTTACTCGAACTATGACTCAACAGAAAATGAGAGCTTTAGTTTCGGCTCATCGGGATAGGGGCAGGCAGAAGAGAGATTTTCGTCGTTTGTGGATCACTCGTATAAATTCAGTAATTCGTGAAAATAAGATATCCTATAGTTATAGTCGATTAATACACGATTTGCACAAGGGGCAGTTACTTCTTAATCGTAAAATACTTGCACAAATAGCTATATCAAATAGGAATTGTCTTTACATGATTTCCAACGAGATCCTTAAATAAGAGGATTCTAAGGAATCCACTCGAATGATCTAAACGGAGTTCCCCGGAGAATGAACTCCGGGAGGGTCGGGTATTACTCTAATAAAGTAGTAAAAAGAAACTAACACGTTAATAATAAAGGACTTTATCTTTTTCTTCCCTGATTTTTTTCTTATGACATGACAATACAATCTAGATTCTCTAATTTTGAGCAAAACACCAACCAGAGTTGGGATTCGGGTTGGAATTTTTATTCAATTAAGGCATGGTCCTATTTATTTCTGGTTCTAGGACCAGTAGTTCTAGGGGTCGACTCGGTTCTCTCAAATTGTTTCTCATTATTAAGAAAAGGTAACGAAGATAAAATACGGGCTTGTTTTATAGCAATAGTAATTAATCGTTGTTGTTTCAAGGTTAATCTATTCACTCGTCTAGATAATATTTTTCCTTGTTCACTAATAAATCGACTAATTAAACTCATGTTTCTATAATCAATTCGATCCCCCGATCCAATTGGGGGCAAACGCCTACGAAAAGATCGCTTGGATTTAAGAAAAGGTCGCTTGGATTTTTCCATTGTTTATTCCTTATCCCGAAGATCCTATTTCTGAATTCGAATTCGTTTTTGATCCGACTGAAATAGGATTTTTTTTCTATATATTATATGTAATTTATTCTTGTTACTTCGAAGGGTAGCACACACACCCTCTCCCTCTGGTTCGGTCTATTTCTTTATCTCCCCATGAATTGTATGTTTGCAACAATAGGGACAGAATTTTCTCAATTCCAATCGACTAGGCATATTGTGTCGATTCTTTTGAGTAATATATCTGGAAACGCCCGATGATTCCTTATTAACACGGTTTCGGATACAACTGGTACATTCCAAAATAATTCTTACTCTAACATCTTTACCCTTGGCCATGAACCTCCCTTGAATTTTGGATTTACCCAACTCTTTTATTTTCGACCCGAAATCCAATTTCGAAAGATTTTGTTGCAATCAATAGAGTAATATAAAGAATAAGTAATACAACAATTTCTAACTATCAATTATTTGGAATCCTAGTCCAGACAGAAATATCTTGGATGATTTATTTGATTTCCCTAGATCCCATCTATATTATATTTTCTTAGGCCCTTCGAGTCTAACCCAAGTTTCACTGAGATTGAATCCACTTTTTTTCTTTTTCTGTCCTTCTATATTTGATTTGGAAAAAAGAATAAAACAAAGAGAGGAAGAAGGATTAGTCACAGATAATTTATTATCTCACTAATCTTCTTCATCCCTTCCCATGTCAATAACTCGAATCAAAAAAACGGGAATGTCAACGCATCTGGGAATAAATGATTGATCTCTATCAATAGCCCTGCTAAAGACCCGAACCATAGAGTACTTAGCACAGGTGCCACAGAGAGATATGTTTTTATATCTCGCATTGAAAACTCTCCTTCTTTTTTATAATACATATATGATCAGATGCATATGTAGTTAAGGATCACTTGTATTAGTACGTGAAATCCCTAACAAAAATGGATATATACAACGACCCGGTGGATAAGATTTCCCTTTCCTTAAAACAGAAAAAGACACCCCCCTCTTCCTGAGTATTACCGACAAATATTCATTTCTCTATCCGACGGATTTCCATATGTAAAAAACTCTTTTATTATATGTTATATGAGACCAAAAAGAACAAATTGCAAGCGAAATTTTTTATTCTATGGGGGAAATAATGATGTGGAAAACAAGACAGGGATTCTCTACAATGACACTGTATACCAATTGAAAGGGATGTAGCGCAGCTTGGTAGCGCGTTTGTTTTGGGTACAAAATGTCACGGGTTCAAATCCTGTCATCCCTACCTATTCCTTTTCCCGTGGACAGTAATTGAAATAGATCCTAATTGTACATACATTATGATACTATAGACATGCAAAGTATATTGGCCCTACAAAAGGAATACTTTTTTATGGTCTTATCTATTGTGATAAGAAGGCGCTCTTAGTTCAGTTCGGTAGAACGTGGGTCTCCAAAACCCGATGTCGTAGGTTCAAATCCTACAGAGCGTGATTCTGTTCTTGAATTACAATACAATGAAAAAACTCCACCAAATTAAACAGCAACCTTAATTTGACCTCCTGTGAATTAAAAAAGGAGGAGGTCAATAAAAAACGAGATGTTACTTAATCAAAGGTCCAACTGATCACCGCGTCTGTATTGTAAATATGCAGTTACGAATAATCCAGCCAAAGTAATAGGAATTAGACCTAACACGATTCCAAATAGTAAAACTTCAATCATTTCGGTTTGTTTGAAAGGGGAAAAAGAGAGGTAATATCTATTCTTAAATATTAATCCTAATTGATAATGAATCTCAATGATCAAGAATTGACACTGGACGCGAGAAGTCACTCTAAAATACCTAGAATCTCACAGAAAAATGTATTTTTATGAATTGTTCAGTCAATTCATTTCAAATAAGTCGTATCTTGCTCAGACCAATAAAAAGAGCAGAGGTTATAGTTGAAGCCGCCAGTAGAAAACCGAAATAACTAGTTAGAGTAGGCATAAAGGAGCTAAATAAGATACGTTCTTTTTATACATATGATGATAAAACATTTACCTAAGTTTACATTTTGCAAAAAGAAAAGGATACAAAAAATATCAACTGATAAAATCTGCTCCAATTAAAAGTTTTTGATTCATCAATCATTATAGACGGGACTAACAAAGATAGGGTGACAGAAGTAGAAAAAAGATTGATCTAGTGATCCATCATCTGTAACATCTACCAATTCCGTTATTTTGAATCAACGGATTCGTTGAGCAATTATTGCGTCAAGTAAAAAGAAAAAACTTTGTATTTGTAGTGGAATTTCATTCATTTCATAAAGGAAACTTTCTTTGAATCACTATGGAATCAAATTGAAAATCTTTTCATTTTTGATCATTTATTTTTCAATTGTATATAATCCAGTTTCCTTTTTTGAGCAAAGGACCTTATAACAACACCTTTAACCTCATAAAATAAAGTAGTAGGTAGGTTTTTTAATTTTACATAATATCTCAAATGCTAAGAAAAAAGTATCACACGATAGCTCGACGAAATAAAAGCTTTATTTCGGGACAACTCAATTCTAAGACTAGTCATTCTATTATCTTTTCCTTTTAGGTTCTACATATGGCCTTTCCATATTAAGGAATCCCTCTCTTGTATCTAGGTCAAGAAGGAAAAGAACCTTTGGCTGTAATACGACAATGGTTGCATCACGAATATTTTTTTTTTTTTTCTTTGATCGAATACTATCTACCCCTATTATTGTACTACTAACCCATTCCTTGAACTGAAAGGATTCGAACAAAAATCAATTATATACAACCAAGAAAATAGGTTTATAGATTTCGCATCTAATAGAATTGTGTGAATATGATAACATATTTCATTAATTATTAGAACCCAACCCGGCGGACTCAAGCTTTACTTTACCAGATCTTCAGTTTCTAGTCCAAAGCTAGTAATGAAAAGAACCCTATACTACTACAGTACAGAAATTTTCGGTTGAATAGCACATCCTTATATATAAGGAACAAAAAAGGAAGAAAGAGTTTATGTAACCACTTCTTTTGGATACTGATTGAAATCGCGTTGCTGTGTCAGAAGAAGGGTAGC